AAGTACCTTGTGGCAGACTTGAGAACTTCTATGGGTCGAATTTTGAGTATTCTCTTATTTATCACCTGTGCCTACAATTTAGGCGGAATACCCTCGCCTATTTTCACTAAGAAACTGAAGGAAAACTCAAAAAAAAAAAAAGAAATGGGGGAAAGTGAGGAAGAAACAGATGTAGAAATAGAAACCACTTCCGATTCCGAAGAGATCCAAGTGGATGAAGAGGAAAAAACAAAGGAGAAATTTGAAAAACCTATTGTGACTCTTCTTTTCGATTATAAACGATGGAATCGTCCATTGCGATATATAACAACCAATCAACCTGCAAATGCTGTAAGAAACGAAAACGAAATGGCACAATATTTTTTTGCTACATGCCTAAGTGACGGAAAACAAAGAATCTCTTTTACATATCCACCCAGTTTGTCAACTTTTTTTGAAATGATACAAAAAAGGTGGTTTTTAGACACGACAGAAACAAGATCCTCGGAAGAACTATATAATCGTTGGGTTTCTACCAACGAACAAAAAAGAAAGAGCCTAAGCAACGAATTTATCAAGCGAATTGAAGCTCTAGACAAGGGTTCTCTTGATGATGTACTTGAAAAAAGGACTAGATTGTACAATGATGGGACTGAGCAAAACTGCTTACCAAAAGTGTATGATCCTTTTTTGAGCGGACCCCACCGTGGAACAATTAGAAATTTCGATTTGGACTCAAGCATCAACAATCCTTTAAACAACCCGATAGAAGATTCCCTAACAAGCATGTGGAATAAGCTTAAGCTTCAAGATATCCTTCCTAATGATTTCCGAGAATTTGAAGATCAAGAAGACAAAAGGAAAGAAGATCAAGAAAACAAAAAAAGTGAAGATCAACAACAAAAAGAATATCAATATCAAAGTGCATTAAGTGCATTTGAAGACGAAGATAAAGAATATCAAAGTGCATTTGAAGATGAAGATCGAGAAATTCGAAGTGAATTTGCAGGGGAACCAAGGCCTAATACGGCTTTGAATTTAAACGAAAATGATGAAATCGAAAATGATGAAATTGAAAACCTTGAAATTGCAATCGAAAACTTTGAAATCGAAAAAAAGGTTCCTCGATGGTCATACAAATTGAACGTGGATTGGGGGGATTTGGAAAACGAGCCAAAAGACAATGAAGAAGAGGAAAATCAGGCTTATGATATTTGTTCACCAGAAGTAAGACGCGTAGTCATTTATACTGAGAAAGAGACTGAGAACGAGACTGAGAACGAGACTGAGAAAGAGACGGAGACTGGTGCGAATGCTAGGACTATCGAAAAAAATACTAAGACTACTACTGACGAAGATAAGACAGATAAAACTGCCGAGAATGCTCGGACTATCGAAAATCCTAAGACTACTACTGACGAAGATAAGACAGATAAGACTGCCGAGAATATTAAGACTACTACTGACGAAGATAAGACAGATAAAACTGCCGAGAATGCTCGGACTATTGAAAATCCTAAGAATACTATTAAGGATAAGGAAGATAAGAAGGAGGAGGAGGAACCGGAAGAAATTGCTTTGCTTTCCTATCTAGAAGAACCAGATTTTGATCGCGATTTAATTAAAGGATCCATGCGAGCTCAACGACAACGAAGACAGAGATTACCTTTTAGTAAAACTGAGATTTGTCTGATTATATTAGGAATGGCTATCTCTTGTTCTACGGAATCAGAGGATGTCAATCAAAATATTGCCTCCTTTTGGCGACAATGTTTCATACTCGGGTTGGGACTTGGCTTATGTTGGCATTGCTCCGCGGAGTAGGCTTATTCTTTTTCTTTCTGTTCTCATCGAAAAATAAAGTAAAAGAAAACGTCACTATAGCTATAGTAAGTAGTAAATTACTAAAAAAAGAAAAATGGATAAATAAAATAAATAAAAGAAAAGATAAGAAGAAATTCGACCGCCCCCCATATATTTTATCCCCTCTCCTACAAAGAAACTTATAACACCAACCCCGTTCGTAATTCCATCAATTACCCCTCTATCAAAAAAAGACATTTGTTCTGCTAACCTTCTTATGCCACTAATAAAGATAGTTTTATAAAAAGCTTCAATATAAGCACAATTATATGACCAATTATAGAGAATATTGATTTTTTGGTCCCAGAAGAGTCTTTTAGGCCCCGTTTTCATAAATAAATTCATTAAGCCAAAATTATGAAAAGATGAATAAACAGGCCTATATAAAAGAGACGCTATAAATATTCCAAAAAAGGCTATACTTACTGAAAAAAATGCATTTGTGACAAATTCATACGAATCCATAGAATTGTTTGAATTTGACTGTAAAAAAGTTATCGTCGGAGCTAACCATTTTGATAATATATCAAAATAGACTTCCTTTTGATCAAAAGGAAGTCCTATGGATCCGATGAAACAAGTAAATAAAACCAATACAATAAGTGGAAATAGCATTGTATTGTCCGATTCCTGGGGATAGATTGAATTTTTTTTATTGGAAAAAAGAGTAATAGTAAAAAGAGGTCGCATCACATTTCTTGCATTCCCATGAATTGGATACCCTTTTTTCAAAAAAAGGGAAACGCTTTCAATATTATTTATTGTTGATAAAAGCAAATTTGCTTTTCTCAATTTCAATCCATCTTTACCCCATATAGATAGTGAGTAGAACGAGCTATTTTTTTTGCCGTTAAAATTTTGAAAATAAACGTTTAAATGCCCCTCAAAAGTCAGTAAATACATTCGAAACATATAAAATGCAGTTAAACCCGCCGTGAAAGAAGCTATTATCGCAAAAAGAGGCGAATATCCCCAGCTATCATAAAGAATCTCGTCTTTGGACCAAAAACAAGCAAGAGGTGGAATACCACAAAGAGAAAGTGTACCTAACAAAAAGGAAGTTTTTGTAATTGGTAAATATTTTGTTAAACCCCCCATAAGAGCCATATTCTGGATTTTTTCTGGCGAATATCCAATACAGGTTTCCATTGAATGAATAATGGATCCAGAACCTAAAAATAATAATGCTTTCGAATAGGCATGGGTGATCAAATGAAATAAAGCCACTCGATAAGATCCCATACCTAAAGCTAACATAGTATAACCCAATTGAGATATTGTAGAATAGGCTAAACTTCTCTTAATGTCTCTTTGAGCAAGAGCCAAAGTAGCCCCTAATAGTAATGTTATCATACCTATTAAAGAAATAAAATTCATTACGTAGGGTATAGATATAAAAAGAGGAATAAGTCGAGCTACAAGAAAAATTCCTGCTGCTACCATAGTAGCAGCATGGATAAGAGCTGATATAGGAGTAGGCCCTTCCATGGCATCAGGTAACCATACATGAAGGGGAAATTGTGCCGATTTAGCAACTGCACCAACGAATAATAGGGAGGCAAAGAAAGTAAGAAATAAAGAATTGAACCCATCATTATCAATCAAATTTTTGGTTATTTCGAACAAATTTCGAAAGTCGAAACTACCCGTTATAAAATAAAAACCCAAGATTCCTAATAATAAACCAAAGTCCCCTACGCGATTAGTTACAAAGGCTTTTTGACAAGCACTTGCCGCAATAGGTCGTGTGAACCAAAAACCTATTAATAGAAAGGAACACATTCCAACCAATTCCCAAAAAAAATAAATTTGTATCAAATTAGAACTAGTTACTAATCCCAACATAGAAGCATTAGACAAACTCATATAAGCAAAAAATCTCAAATATCCTTGATCATGAGACATATAATTGTCACTATAAATAAGAACCATTATCCCAACAGTAGTAATTAATAATAACATAATGGAAGTAAGCGGATCTATCAAATAGCCAAATTCTAAGGAAAAATCATTATGGATAGTCCAGGACCATACATATTGATGAGCAATACTGACGTTTATTTGATAAATAGCCAGATCCGCTGAAAAAATCATAATGATACTGAGTAATAAAACACTAGGAAAAACCCACATACGGCGAAGGCTTTTTGTCGCGGTCGGAAAAAGGAGAAGTCCCACTCCTATAGCAATAGGAACTGGGAGTGGAACAAAAGGTATGATCCATGCATATTGATATGTATGTTCCATAAAAAAAGAAAACTTTTTGTATTTTTTTTTTTTTTATTATTTAATTGTTTCCGATTCACCAGTTCTTATCTCTTGGGGAAAAAGCAAAAAAGAATTGAATAAAGAAAATGACGATTTAAATTAAATAGAAATCAAATCGCATATAACTGAAAAAAAAAAAGAAAACAAATAAATTATGAAAAATATTATTTATTATCAAGTCAAGTATCACTCAACCAATTAATATAACAACTAACTCATTGATCATTGACTCGTTCTAATTTGAAAATGGAAATTTTGACAATTTTTACAATAGCGTTTTTTATTTTTCAAGCAGGTAGGTTTCATGAAACTTTTTGATCTATTTTTTGTTAATTTAATATAACACGACGAAACTATCTGGAGATACTCAATCAAATCCCTTTTATTATTAAATTAATAAGAATAAGCAATTAAATTGCTATATCTATAGCAGCAAGAAATGGAGATCGTCGAAATAAATCTTAATGCGAAGAGAAGATAAGATATATTAAATAGTAACAAAGAAAAATGATTCTTTACTTTTGATCTTGTATGTACGGATATTTTATCTAATACAGTAAAAAATCTCTATTTTGATCAATAGAAGTCTTACCCAGTTAACTATAATATAGTAAATAACCTCTTTATTTTTTTCTGTTTTCATTTTTAATGATGGTTCCAAAAAAACGTATTCGTCAAAATATTTGTAAATTCAAAAAGGTGCTGGGCGACAGTAAAAGAATTTGCTTTTGCAAGATATCTTTTTTCCGGGAATTTTCAATTTTTTTTTTTGTGCGACTAATCGAAAAAAGTAATGTAGTAAAGCATTGAACTATTCTAAATTGAATGCCGACGAATCGCTCAATTTGCTAATTTCATTTAGTAAATTAGTAAAATAATAGGAAGTATTCCCATCAATTTATATTATCTTTCTTTATTTATTGGGGTAAATGGCTACTCAGGATTCTGTATATATTTTTTATATTAATTATATACATAAAATATATATATATTCTATAATCTATTTACCGAATATTGCAATAACCAAAATAAATGATTATTTTTACTTAATACTTAAGTAAAATTGAGTTCAAGGTATAAGTATACCATTTTTATCTTTCGTTTTTTTTTTTTTTTTGTAAGTTTTTGTGGGATAGGGATTAGAATCTTTCCCATCTATTCACTTTTTCAAATGAAAATAATACAAAAACTCAAAAAAGTCTTCTTTTTTGAGTTTTAGGAAGGTTTTCATTTTTCATTTTAATATAGAATATATCTCGCATAAAGATAGAGAAAAAATTCTCAAAAAAGAAGAATTGGGTCACGATCTAGTTAAGACGGGTAAATTCTCGAAGAGCTTCCCTTTTAACTAGTAACTAGATAAAAAAAGCATTGGATTATGAAAACTTACACTATTTCACAACTAAAGATTCTTTTTTCTTTTTCTTTTATTGAATATGTTCAAATAGTTATTATTTTTTGATTATTATAGTAAGTCTTTATTCATTTTTTTTCTAAAGCTAAGGGATACTAATTCAATCCTGCCATCTCAACGATTGAATATTGAATATAGATGGGCTATTATGATTTCGAGCACGCCGCTATGGTGAAATTGGTAGACACGCTGCTCTTAGGAAGCAGTGCTAGAGCATCTCGGTTCGAGTCCGAGTGGCGGCATCTTCAAAAAGAACTAAAATAGATCCTATTCTATAATGAATTGAATTCTTGAATTCCATATTTACTTTTAGGATTTTTATGATATTTTTGACTTTAGAACATATATTAACTCACGTCTCTTTTTCGATTGTTTCAATTGTAACTACTATTTATTTGATGACCTTATTAGTCCACGAAATTGTTGGACTATATGATTCGTCAGAAAAAGGGATGAAAGCTTCTTTTTTGTGTATAACAGGATTTTTAGTGATTCGGTGGATTTATTCAGGTCATTTCCCCTTAAGTGATTTATATGAATCATTAATGTTCCTTTCGTGGAGTTTTTCCATGATTCATTTAGTTCCCTATTTTAGGAACCATAAAAATCATTTAAGTACAATAACCACGCCAAGTGCTATTTTTACCCAAGGGTTTGCTACTTCAGGTCTTTTAACTGAAATTCATCAATCCACAAAATTAGTACCCGCTCTCCAATCTCAGTGGTTAATGATGCACGTAAGTATGATGGTATTGAGCTACGCAGCTCTTCTATGCGGATCTTTATTATCAATGGCCCTTCTAGTAATTACATTTCGAAAAAACCTAGAGATTCTTGGTAAAATTCATTATTTATTAACGGGGCCATTTTATTCTGGCGAGACAAAATACATGAATGAAATAAGCAATGTTGTGCGAAATCCTTTTTTTATTTCGTTTAGAAATTATCATAGGTATCAATTCATTCATCAATTGGATTTTTGGGGTTGTCGTATCATTAGTCTAGGTTTTCTCTTTTTAACCATCGGTATCCTTTCCGGAGCAGTGTGGGCTAATGAAGCGTGGGGGTCATATTGGAATTGGGATCCCAAGGAAACTTGGGCATTTATTACTTGGGCTATATTTGGGATTTATTTACATACTCGAACAAATAAGAATTTGCAAGGCATAAACTCTGCAATTGTGGCTTCTACGGGATTTCTTATAATTTGGATATGCTATTTCGGGATAAATCTATTAGGAATAGGACTACATAGTTATGGTTCATTCACATTAACTTCTAATTGAAGAAGGAGCCTTAGAAATCGAATACAGGGACAGGGGGATAGCGTATATAACAAAAGTTTGTAAGAGTTTTTGTTTGAGAACCATAAAGTTTTTTACGGTTCTCAAACAAAAACTCCAAACGTATCTAATTCAATCAAGTTTTTTTTACTTGATAGATATCTTATTATATTATTCTTTTATTTTTTTGATAAAAATAAAGTATCTATAAAAAAAAATAATTAGATAAAATAATTTCTACCTTGTCAACTGATAGGGAAAAAACGAAATCTGGATAAATACCAATACCAATTATTGGTAAAAGTATACAAATCGAAACAAAAAGTTCTCGCGGTCCGGAATCAAAAAAATGAGAGTTTGGGGCATGAAATTGTTTGTATCCATAGAAAATCTGACGTAACATAGATAATGAATAGATAGGAGTTAATATCATTCCAATTGCCGTTAGAAATGTAATGGGTATTTTTGACATGAAAAAATATTTTTGGCTAGTTATTATTCCAAAAAATACTACCAATTCCGCAAAAAAACCGCTCATTCCTGGCAATGCAAGAGAAGCCATTGAGAAACTACTAAATAATGTAAATATTTTTGGCATTGGGATAGCTATTCCTCCCATTTTGTCGAGAGAAACAAGACGTATTCTATCATAACTCGTTCCTGCCAAGAAAAAAAGCGCAGCGCCAATAAATCCATGAGAGATCATTTGTAAAATAGCCCCATTGAGTCCCGCATCTGTTATGGAACTAATTCCTATAATTATGAAACCCATATGAGATACGGAAGAATAAGCAATTCTCTTTTTTAAATTATGTTGACCAGGAGATGTTGAAGCTGCATAGATTATTTGAATTGTCCCTATTATCATCAACCCGGGAGAAAATAGAGAATGAGCGTGGGGTAATAATTCCATATTGATACGAACTAATCCATATGCTCCCATTTTTAATAAGATTCCGGCTAAAAGCATACATGTACTATAATGTGCTTCTCCGTGGGTATCCGGTAACCATGTATGTAGGGGTATGATTGGAAGTTTTACAGCATAAGCAATAAAAAATCCAAGATATAATAGTATTTCCAATACTACAGGATATGATTGATTAGCTAATGTTTCAAACTGTAATGTCGGTTCATTAGAAGCATATAAACTCATACCCAGAACTCCGATTAAGAGAAAAATAGAACCCCCCGCAGTATACAAAATAAACTTTGTAGCTGAGTACAAACGTTTCTTCCCGCCCCACATAGAAAGAAGTAGGTAGACAGGAATTAATTCCAACTCCCACATAATGAAAAAAAGTAAAAGATCTCGAGAGGAAAATGATCCTATTTGACCGCTATACATTGCTAACATTAGGAAATGGAACAATCGTGAATCTCGAGTAACCGGCCAAGCCGCTAAAGTAGCTAGAGTGGTAATAAATCCCGTCAGTAAAATGGGTCCTATGGAAAGTCCATCGATTCCGAGTCTCCAGTGAAAATCAAAAATATTTATCCATTTATAATCCTCTTCCAATTGGATTAATGGATCGTCCAATTGAAAATGATAACAGAATGCATAGGTGGTTAGAAGGAGTTCTAATAGACAAATACAAATAGTATACCACCTAATTACCTTATTTCCTCTATGAGGGAAAAAGAAAATGAGAGAGCCCGCGAATATCGGCAAAACAACAATTATTGTTAACCAAGGAAAAGAATTCGTGGTAAAGACAAGATACACTTTGGACAGAAAAACCCATACTCGAAAAATACATAATTAGATATATATAATATCGAGTATGGGTTTTTGTCGGTAAAGAAAAATAAAAAGAGTGCAAGTAGAATTTTTTGCAAGGTATCAATAAGCTAGACCCATGCTGCGAGTTGTCTCATGCCATAAATAAACCCGTACACTCAGGAAATCCGTTGGACAGGCGGATTCACACCTTTTACAACCCACGCAGTCTTCTGTTCTTGGAGCAGAAGCAATTTGTTTAGCTTTGCATCCGTCCCAAGGTATCATTTCTAATACATCTGTGGGGCAAGCTCGTACACATTGGGTACACCCTATGCATGTATCATAAATCTTTACTGAATGTGACATTGGATCTATCCATTTTTTGAACATCATAAATTTTCGATCTAGTTCTAGTAAAATAACTTAGTATTAGTAAATGAAATACATTTAAACACCAGATGAATCAACGATTTCCATTTACTAGAATGAGTTTGTAATCAATCTACTTCTGTATCTGCTCATGAGAGAGGACCAAGATACTTCGCCTTCTTAGATTTTCAAAAATAGCGTCTATTCTTTTCTTTATCTATATGCCTATGATTACTGCTATTTATTTAACAAATTTGATTGATTGATACGAGTTGATTTTCTATTACGATGAATTGACGAAACAATAGCTAATCCAATAGCCGCTTCAGCGGCTGCAATACCTATAACAAAAATCGAGAAAATGTCTCCTTTTAATTGACGACTATCAAAAAAATCAGAAAATGTTATGAAATTCAAATTCACTGCATTCAGTATAAGCTCAAGACACATAAGCGCTCTAATCATATTTCGACTTGTAATCAATCCATAGATACCCATAGATAATAAATAGGCGCTCAAAACAAGTATATGCTCGAGCATCATTGAACTACCCCGCACCAATTCAATCTTGATTCATTTCAATATGAACAATAATGTAACTGAACTGATAGAGTATACCAAGTATGTAATGAAAATATTGGTAATAGACCTAACTAAAACATTTCCATTTTATACATGAACAAGCTAAAAGAAGCATTAAAATAAAAAAGAAAAGAAAGGAAATCCTTAGTTTTTTTTTATGAGTATTTATTACTGACGAGTTATAGCAATTGCGCCTATCAAGGCAACTAAAAGAATTATAGAAATAAGTTCAAATGGAAGAAAAAAATCCGTTGATAAATGAATCCCAATTTGTTGACCATTATTTATCAAATCCTGTTCTAGAATTTGGTTTGATCTTGTGGTCCAAATAATTCCGTACCATGATGTATCTGAAATAGTAGTAATTAGTGAAAAAAAAAGACTTGTACAAACTAGTGAAGTGATCCCATCCCCCGCAGTCCAAAGGTGGGCATCATTGGAATATTCTGAACGATTCATGAACATCACAGCAAAAACGATTAGGACATTTATGGCTCCCACGTAAATAAGTAGCTGTGCCGCAGCTAGAAAATAGGAATTCGAAAGAATATGGAATAAGGATATACAAACAAGCACCAATCCCAACGAAAAGGCAGAATAAATAGGATTGGTAAGTAATACTACTCCTAGACCACCAACTATAAGACCCAACCCTAAAAATACTAAGAGAAAATCATGTATTGGCGCAGGTAAATCCATTTTTTATTTTATGTAAATATGTAAAATTAAGAGAGAAATTCAGCCGAAATCCTTCATGACCTTATTGACCCGACCGAGAAAAAAGACATTATCCTATTTTTTAATACGTTTCTAGTTTCTAATTGAATGAAATCCTTTTATAGGGTGTTAGTTGATGTAGATACACTTAGTCATTTTACTTGCATCTGCTTTTTCTATACGAAAAAACGAAAAAATGCAATTTCATTTATAGATTTCGAAAGCCTCATATATTTTAGAATTTTTAACACAAAGCAAGCCCCGATTCTTAACAATCTTCGGATTCTTAGATTTAGGTATTGATTAAGCAAACTTCGCTTCCTCAAGTTCAATCAAAACCAAATTTGACTAATCTAATTAAGTAATTGTTATTGAATGAACAGAATTACCCACGCTTTTTGTTATTGGAATCGAATTCATAATTGTTTGAATTGTGTAATCTCCAATTATTGACATTGGTAATCGACCCAAAGCAATTTGATTATAATTTAATTCGTGACGATCATAAGTAGAAAGCTCATATTCTTCAGTCATTGATAAACAGTTTGTTGGACAATACTCGACGCAGTTACCACAAAATATACATATTCCAAAATCAATACTGTAATTAAGCAATCGTTTCTTTCGAATATTCGTTTCCAATTTCCAATCAACAACAGGTAGATCTATAGGGCATACACGAACACATACTTCACAAGCAATACATTTATCAAATTCAAAATGTATTCGACCACGAAAACGCTCCGATGTGATGAATTTTTGATAAGGATAGTGAATAGTTACCGGCAAACGATTCGCATGAGATAGGGTAATCAAAAAACTTTGGCCAATATACCTCGTAGCTCGTACTGTTTGTTGACCATAATTCATGAACCCAGTTACCATAGGGAGCATATCGTGAATATCTCTGAATAAATTTCATGTTTCTTTCTATTGGTTGAGAGAAGTTATGAAGCTATACTATCATATCCTAAAAATCCCATGCCATGCCTTTCCATTATAATGAAAGGAGTTGGAACGAAGTTGTTAATAAAAAATTCCCCAAAGAAATAGGTAAAAGAAATTTCCACCCAAGATTCAATAGTTGGTCCATTCTCAGCCTAGGTAAAGTCCATCTTGTTGTGATAGGAATGAACAGGAACAAAAAAGCTTTAGCTAATGTAATAAAAATACCTATTGTCGTTCCAAAGACTCTACACACTTCATTATTTCCGAAAAGCTCAGGAATGAGTATGTACGGAATAGAAAAATTCCAACCACCCAAGTAAAGAACTGTTACAAATAATGAAGAAACTAGTAGGTTTAGATAGGAAGCAAGGTAAAATAAAGCAAATTTAATACCCGAATATTCGGTTTGATAACCCGCAACTAGTTCTTCCTCTGCTTCCGGTAAATCAAAAGGTAATCTCTCACATTCCGCTAGGGAAGAAATTAGAAAAACCATAAACCCTATAGGTTGACGCCACAGATTCCACCCCCAAAAACCATATTTTGATTGCGCCTCAACTATATCAACTGTACTTGAACTGTTAGATAATTCTAGTCAATGGTAACATCACTCTTCCCGTCGCTATTGCAAAAACGTACATGAAACTTCAACTTCATACGGCTCCTCGATGGCCACAAATAAATATAAGGACCTCTTTGATGGTATCTCACTATGTTTGTTGTTTGTAGAGTAGGTCGAGTAACGATACATCGTAAAGTCCAAAATTAGACCAATGCAATCCTGTCTGCTATAAAAAAGTGCTTATGAATTGATCTTATCCTTTAGAATAGAATTTCAACTTTATTTAGTAAAAACTTCATCCTTAAATAAACTACTTATGACTATTTGTATTCATACCCCTTTCCATTACGAAAAAAAAAAAAAGACACTCTATTAGTTATATTAGTTATTAGTTCATGAATTGTGATAAGAGTTATATGTGTATTAATTATTAATTTAATATGGATAAAGAAATAAAGAATTAAGAGTTCCGTTTTTTTTCTTTCGTTCCTCTTCTTCTTTCTCATAAAAAATAAAAAAAGAATCTAAAAGAAAATAAAGGATTACTTCGTTCCTGATAGGAATTTCTTGAATCAGTGGATAGGAGCATACTCTGGATCGGGATCATGGGGAAGTACTACTTGATCGTTTCTACTAACTTAAAGCCCCTATTAGGATTCCTTTTATACGGAAATATCCGTCCCTCGGGATACTCTATATTACTAATCTTTTGTGTACCTTAGTATTCCTAACCGTCCACTAATTTTTGCCCAACCCCCCCATAGTATAGTACATAGTATAGTAATACAAAGATATAGTAAAAAGTCAAAACTCCCTATAGGTTGATCTTTTGTATCCGCTTCAAAACCCTGATGACTAATCCACCAATCTTTGGGAAACAGTTTCTAGTTTCTACTGCTTATCTTTACTTTCACTTAACTCTTGTACCTAGGGAATGAGACTCAATTTTTTACTGCCAATTTTTAAGCTGTTTTGTTTCACTCATATAACTATCTGTATTTAATTTAGTTCATCGCCCCGACTGATGAATATCCTAACGAATCGCACGTAGAGAGATTGATAATACACATGGAGTTAATGGTATTTCATAACTAATTGATTGAGCAGCGGCTCGTAGACCACCTAAAAAGGAATATTTATTATTTGATCCATACCCTGACATTAGAAGTCCAATAGGAGCAATACTTGAAATTGCAATCCATAAAAAAACACCTATACTCAGATCGGCTAGAACAAGGCGATAGCCAAAAGGAATTACGGAATAACTTAATAAGATTGATATGACCGCGATAGACGGCCCAAGACTGAATAAAAGAATATCCCCTCTAGAGGGGAGAAGATCCTCTTTGAAAATGAGTTTGGTCCCATCTGCTAAAGCTTGAAGAATTCCGAAAGGACCGGCATACTCGGGTCCAATACGTTGTTGTATTCCTGCAGATATTTGTCGTTCTAACCACACAATTACTAGCACCCCTATGACGATTCCCGATAAAGGAGTAAAAATAGGAACAAGCAAGCATATGAGTCCGTAAAACTCTTTTAATGATTCCGATCTGGAAAAGGAATTGATAGCTTGTTGTACTTTTGTCGTATCCATTATCATTTCAACGGTCAACTTCTCCCATAATGATATCTATACTACCTAGTATTGTCATAATATCAGCCAATTTCATTCTTTTAACTAGCTGAGGAAGAATTTGCAAATTGATAAAACCTGGTGGACGAATTTTCCATCTCCAGGGAAAAACACTCTGATCCCCTATTAGAAAAATTCCCAACTCCCCTTTAGGGGCTTCTACTCTCACATAAAGTTCTTGTTTTGACAATTCAAAAGTGGGCGAAGGTTTTTTACTAATAAATCGATAATCAAAATCATTCAATTCGAAATCCCTTGCACTATCAAAGCGGCGTACTTCTAAATTTTCATAAGGACCCCCCGGGATTTGTTCCAGAGCTTGTTGAATAATTTTGATAGATTCTTTCATTTCACTGATTCGGACTAAATAACGTGCTAAAGAATCGCCTTCTTTTTGCCATTGCACTTCCCAATCAAATTCGTCATAAGACTCATAATGATCAACTTTACGAAGATCCCATGGCATTCCGGAAGCTCGTAGCATGGGTCCGGATAAGCCCCAATTTATTGCTTCCTCTCCGCTAATAAAGCCCACCCCTTCAACTCTTTCCAAAAAAATAGGATTCCGTGCAATAAGTTTTTGATATTCAGTAACCCCTGTTACAAAATAATCACAGAAATCTAAACATTTATCTATCCATCCATGAGGTAGATCAGCAGCTACTCCCCCAATACGGAAATAATTATGCATCATTCGCATACCCGTGGCAGCTTCGAATAGATCATATATAAGTTCTCTCTCTCTGAAAATATAGAAAAAAGGAGTCTGCGCACCGATATCCGCCATAAAAGGGCCAAGCCATAACAAATGAGAAGCTATGCGACTCAGTTCCAGCATAATGACTCTAATATAGCTGGCTCTTTTAGGTACTTGAATATTTCCTAATTGTTCTGGTGCATTTACTGTTATTGCTTCTGTAAACATAGTAGCTAAATAATCCCAACGTGTTACATAAGGCAGATATTGTATAATTGTTCGATTTTCTGCAATTTTTTCCATTCCTCTGTGTAAATAACCCAATACAGGTTCACAGTCAATAACAGCCTCACCATCTAGAGTAACGATGAGTCGAAGAACACCATGCATTGATGGGTGTTGAGGACCCATATTGACTATCATGAGATCTTTTCTTGTAGTTGGTACAGTCATATATTTTTTCTCCGATTCCTTATTCCGTGAATTGCTGCAAACGAATTTCAAAATTAATTGGGGTGGGTTTTTATCTCCCGAATATCGAATTTACTAATTAATTCTTTATAACGTACTCTATTTTTCTTTGACAAATAAGATAGTAGCCGTTGACGTTTTCCTAGAATTTGACGTAAACCTCTCTGAGATAAATAATCTTTTCTGTGCAATTCTAAATGTGAAGTAAGTCTCCTTATCTTATTGGTGAAACTGAATATTTGAAATTCAACAGACCCCTTTTTTTCTTCTTGCGAAATAGAAATAACTGAGATAAATGAATTTTTTACCATAAAAAGAATTCTTCTCACTCCCGCTTTTTTTTTTACAAATTGACAAATCTGGGTTTTACCGATCACTAATAATAATACATTTGCGTTTGTTATACACCAAAAGTTCATTTGAATTTTTTTAGATACTTGCTTTTTTTATCAAATTCGATTACTCAATCCACTTTTCCTTTTTTCGGATATGAATACAAAAACGGGTATGGCTGATCGACTTTGCACTCAAAAAAGAGAAGCAGTTGGACTTAAGATTAAGAAGAGCCTGCCGATTCTTAATTCATTTCGGATAGGATAATGTCGTTAAATCAGTATTATTTATGTACCAGAATCTAATATAACATAACACTTTTGTCTATCTCCTTGCCTTCATATACCATATAAGATATGGCATGTGATTCATAAAAAATGGACCATCAAGTAATTCTCAATTGTGGATACATACGGATTCTTGACATACTGAAACAACTACCATTATTGGTATCAAACCAATAGCGATTCATACAAGCTAAATCTTCTAATCGATAATTGGGCCAAAGAAATAATTTAAACTTCATAAATTTCTTTGCATTTATATCAAAACTTTTACCTTTATCCAAAACTTGAAGACAGTTACTTGTACTTGCTTTGTTACCCTTACAAAATGCTAGATCTCTATCCACAACATTTCCATCTCCTGAATTTGAATTTAAACAAAGTCGAATTCTTAACTCTCTACGACGTCTAGGAGATAAAATATTTTCAATAACAAGTAAATCATTATGATTTTTTTCTCTATTCCCGAGCAACTTTTTGTGTCGAGGAATGGGTTTATAAAAACCCTTCTTATCAACATCAACATTTCTTTTTTCTTGGCTTTTTTGATAACTTTTCATTTTTTGCTTATTTTTAAGTACATGTAAAACCGTTATTGTTTGATACATAATAGATTGCCCATCCCATTTTATTGATAACTTAGCCGGTTCAATAAACAAATATCCCTTTTTTACTAACTCGGCAATAGGTTGAGTATTTGTCAATGGGATTAGCTCTACCCTCAGGTCCTCTCTTTTGATCGAAATTAGAGTAATTTCCGTTGGATTTTGCAGTCTAACCAGTAGAGAAATTACTTTTATATTATCGTATAGTACATTATTCGAATACAAAGGTGAAGGTTCGTCTAATTTTGCTTGAAAAACAGAATTTTTTTTTAGTAAAAGATCTAATTCTGATGTTTTCTTCTTCTTAGGTTGCTTGTCATTTTTGTTAGAATCTTCTTTCAAATCTTTTTGTTGGTTTGAGCCATCTGAGCCAATATTTCCCTGGACTGACTTTTTATTTTCTTCTTTCTTTTTAGTTTCTAATTCAGAATCCTTTTTTTCAATAGCGTTCTCATCTCCATCAAAATTGAAAAGAAGCGAATTGATTGGTATGCTCCATGGTTGAATCTTATATGTATCATAAAGTGACACAAATTCTGGGGGTAAAAACGAGAGTTTCAGAGTAGATGTCTTAGATATCGGATCCATTTTTATTCTTTCTTCATTCATTCCCATCCAGTCAAAAATGTTTTTTGTTCGATTGGCCGCGTTAAGTTGTTTATCAATCGCGAGAGAAAAAGTATTTTTCTTATCTTTCTTATCTTCTTTATCAATTTTTGGATAAATATTACGTTTTTTAATATTTTTAAGAATGTTGACCTCAATATCCAGATCGAGCCAGAACTCTATATCCTCCATTTTTGTTTTAAGAGAAAAATCAAAAATTCTCCAATCAAAATATTTTCTCTCCCGATTTCTATGCCTATCGTAGTCTTCTCTTTTTTTTAGAGAACCAGTACCAACTACATCCTCCGACAGATCATATAATTCAAGAGAATATTTCTTGTTTTTATAATTAAAGAGAAGCTCGTTGCCCTCATTTACTTGTAATGGTGATCTAGAAATATATGAACCCTTCTTATCTTCATAATGAATATATTTATGTGATAAACGATCATATTTGTAATTTTTCAATTTTTTATTTAGTACAGGAGCCTTCGCATAATTCTTGTTTTTTTCGTTCTCATAATGAATTAATTGGTCTTTTTTCTGTTTATAAAAATCCAGATTTTGAGAGTTTTTAGTTTGAACCATAGAACTCTTCTGGATTCTATTTCGCCATTTTTGCGTTTGCGCTACTAGTCGAGACCATTGAGGTTTTGATAAATTGTACTGATAGTGATAACGTCCCCTTAACCAATTTTTCCATTCATTTATTCTCATATTGTAGATTTTCTTATGCCCTGATTTCGAATGAGATATTCCTTGTCTTCTAAAGGAATCTTTTATTTGATCCTTAAGAAAAAGAAGTGTTCCCTGATATTGAAGTACAGATTTCCAGTGATATTTGTTAATAATTTGAGTTTGTGATAATTTGTAAAATACGTATGCCTGTGACAAAGAGGCGAGATCGCAAAAAGAATATTCATTATTATTACTACTATTAGAAATAGAAAGTGATTCTTTTATAGTCGAAATAAAACGCATTTTTTTTTGATTTGGTTCATCATTAGGACTGTATTTCACAAAAGTGTTCTTATTTGATTCAAGAAAAACTTTGACATTGATTCTAATACTATTAATTCTATATAAAGGGATCTCTATGTATATCCTTTCAATAAACAATTTTACGAAATAGTGCCATTTGCGTATTAATCGGGTATTCCTTCTTTTGAATATTTGCAAAATCCCTTTCTGCGGCTCTAATTTCTTATCATCATAACTTGGTTTCTTAGAACTCATTTCGATATCTGGAATTCTAATTATTTTTATAGTTTCTGTTGTGATTGTTTTAATTTGATCTTTGATTGCATTTGTACTATCAGCCATATCAGGTATTTTTTTTGATGTTAGGGAATCATTTATCCAATCCATGGATCTAACTTGATCGAGCGATTCAGTAATAGGATTATTACTTACTATATCATTATCATTTTTTCTATTTATACTTAATTCCTCCCACTCAGATACTGGAATTGTCTTTACTTTTCTAAGTTCTTGGATTTTTCTTTTGATAAATCCAATTATTTTGAAAATCCAACGTATTTGTTTTTTTAAAACCTTTCTAAACCTTTTTGTTCTTTGCTTTAAAATTCTTAGAGCTAGAAAACCTTCCTTTTTCACTTTTTTGAGGTTTGTATCAATTTCTTTCCAAATAGGTTTAAAAAAGGAGGGTTTTTCTCGGTAAGGGCCAAAGGGTCCTTCGGCTTCCATTCCGAAAGGTGTTAAAAAACAAAAATTCCCTTTTTTACCTTTTCCTTTCTTTTTCATTGGATCTTTATGATTAGATTCTACTTGAGGTTTGTGCCAAGGTTTTAGATCGAAAGGAAATAGGATCTTTATCTGAATACCATCGTCTAACCAATTTTGGGGGAATTCATTTTCTGATAATGGAATCCCTTCATAAGTACATTTAACATGCATTTCTTTACTCCACGCTTTCCAATCCTCGCGCCACTCGGGACATTGAAATAATAGCATACGGCCAATATTTTTGGCTATTATCAACGAGGGCAGTATTATATATTTTCTAAGAAATGATAGGGTTACTAAAAGCACGCCCCTTAGTCGTTGAGCCTCATAAAGTTCGAAAAAGTCTGCCACCTTCTTCTCCTCCACCTCTTCCCTCGGATCTTTTTGCTCTGCTTGCTCCAGCCTTTTTTTCTTTTTTTCTTCTGTATCTTTAGAATGCGAATGAAAAGTTTTGAATTCCACGCATTTACCCACCAAATTTCTGATTCTGAAAAGCAAACTCTGCATTTCGAGGATATCAAAAGAAAAAAAAAAAAACAATTTTCTGTCTTCTTGGCCCAAAAAAAGCGGGGAACGCACATATGGGTGAAACAGTGGAAAAATAGAAATTTTGCGTCGTTGAGCTCGCATGGATCCTTTAATTAAATCGCGATCAAAATCTGGTTCTTCTAGATAGGAAAGCAAAGCAATTTCTTCCGGTTCCTCCTCCTCCTTCTTATCTTCCTTATCCTTAATAGTATTCTTAGGATTTTCAATAGTCCGAGCATTCTCGGCAGTTTTATCTGTCTTATCTTCGTCAGTAGTAGTCTTAATATTCTCGGCAGTCTTATCTGTCTTATCTTCGTCAGTAGTAGTCTTAGGATTTTCGATAGTCCGAGCATTCTCGGCAGTTTTATCTGTCTTATCTTCGTCAGTAGTAGTCTTAGTATTTTTTTCGATAGTCCTAGCATTCGCACCAGTCTCCGTCTCTTTCTCAGTCTCGTTCTCAGTCTCGTTCTCAGTCTCTTTCTCAGTATAAATGACTACGCGTCTTACTTCTGGTGAACAAATATCATAAGCCTGATTTTCCTCTTCTTCATTGTCTTTTGGCTCGTTTTCCAAATCCCCCCAATCCACGTTCAATTTGTATGACCATCGAGGAACCTTTTTTTCGATTTCAAAGTTTTCGATTGCAATTTCAAGGTTTTCAATTTCATCATTTTCGATTTCATCATTTTCGTTTAAATTCAAAGCCGTATTAGGCCTTGGTTCCCCTGCAAATTCACTTCGAATTTCTCGATCTTCATCTTCAAATGCACTTTGATATTCTTTATCTTCGTCTTCAAATGCACTTAATGCACTTTGATATTGATATTCTTTTTGTTGTTGATCTTCACTTTTTTTGTTTTCTTGATCTTCTTTCCTTTTGTCTTCTTGATCTTCAAATTCTCGGAAATCATTAGGAAGGATATCTTGAAGCTTAAGCTTATTCCACATGCTTGTTAGGGAATCTTCTATCGGGTTGTTTAAAGGATTGTTGATGCTTGAGTCCAAATCGAAATTTCTAATTGTTCCACGGTGGGGTCCGCTCAAAAAAGGATCATACACTTTTGGTAAGCAGTTTTGCTCAGTCCCATCATTGTACAATCTAGTCCTTTTTTCAAGTACATCATCAAGAGAACCCTTGTCTAGAGCTTCAATTCGCTTGATAAATTCGTTGCTTAGGCTCTTTCTTTTTTGTTCGTTGGTAGAAACCCAACGATTATATAGTTCTTCCGAGGATCTTGTTTCTGTCGTGTCTAAAAACCACCTTTTTTGTATCATTTCAAAAAAAGTTGACAAACTGGGTGGATATGTAAAAGAGATTCTTTGTTTTCCGTCACTTAGGCATGTAGCAAAAAAATATTGTGCCATTTCGTTTTCGTTTCTTACAGC